TGATTTATAATATTAGAATATTTAGTGTCGGGCGATTTTTATAGATTTTTTAGTAGGGTTTGTTAGGCTGACATCTGATTAACAAAAATATAAAAATTGATGCATATATATATATATATATATATATAATGTGGGATAGCCAATTCATATCTCAACTCATTGGCTTATACGTTCTCGAGTCCTCCTTGGTTTAGGGGTTTGACAAGGAAAACAGGATTCACTGAGCGTAGGGGGGTAGGGGGGTTTGTCGCGCAAAAACCAAAAGGGGCACTATAGTAAGTATAGTTGAACAAGAGATATATATGTTATGCACTTGAGTTAGAAATATGTGGTTCTTAAGTTATGTCTTACGATAATTCACTTATAATAAAGCATGCAGGCAGAAATGTTCTACCTTAATATAACATTTGAGCTTGCACTCTGAAATGTCAAATGAAAGGAAAACAAATAAAAGAGAACGTTATGCATATAAGAGAACGCCCGGCTTGGTGGGTAACGAGACATATGTACTACACCATTAATCAGATGCCAGTATAATTATCTTTATGGGGAATATTACAGTTATGTTCCTGAAATAGGAACCAGATGCCAGTAATAGTTCATTCTGTGCAACCCCCACAATAGTTGTCCCTGATTCTATCATGCATGATATACCTTTATATAAACTGGTTGGTGGTCTCTTACTACATTAATATATTCGAGTAAAATCTTAGTTAGTTATTCGAGGAAAAATTTGAGGTCAAATTTTTGGGGGGTAATCTATTTCCCAAGTTAAAATAATATAACTTGTGAGTCTTAAGAATATGCTTATGTACGTTTTTAGTAGTTAGTACTTGCTTTATGGTTAAAATAGCGGTATGGTGTTAATACATAGATGAATTAGCACATTGGTGCAGTATTATACATATATGTATTAAACCATAAAGGCGGGCTTGCCGCAGAAAATAGTTTAGTTTAGAATTCTGGCTTTGGGAGTCAGGGGTGGGAGTTAAAATCTCTCTTTTCTGGGCGCTAGGGAGGAGTTTAACCTCCGATCTTCGGATTACAAGACCGATGCTTTTAGGCTAAGCTACTAGGGCAAGCTAATTCTAGTGCTTTATTTTCTAGTCATCCTGCTAGGGGAATGAAAACAAGGAATAATGCAAAGTATAAAATAGATGCGACTTGTCCAATAATGATGAATGGGTGTTCTACTGGTATACCTCCAATTCATGTTAGGATGGCCATATCTGCTACTAGTGTTCAGAATAGGAATTGGGTGAGGGGACGAAATGTTAATCCCCGTTGCTTAGAGGTGTGGAGGAGTGGTACCACTATTAGTACCAGGATTGAAAATAGTAGTGCAAGGACACCTCCCAGTTTATTTGGAATTGACCGTAGAATGGCGTAAGCGAACAAGAAGTATCATTCTGGCTTGATATGTGGGGGAGTAACTAGTGGGTTTGCAGGGGTAAAATTTTCTGGGTCTCCTAGTAGATTTGGGGAAAATAGTGCTAAGAGTGTAAGAGCTATAAGTATAATTACGAATCCAAGAAGATCTTTATATGTAAAGTATGGGTGGAAGGAGATTTTATCTGCGTCTGAGTTTAGCCCAATTGGGTTGTTTGATCCTGTTTCGTGGAGAAACAGGAGGTGGAGAACAGTCGCCGCGGCAATGATAAATGGTAATAGGAAGTGAAATGCGAAGAATCGTGTTAGTGTTGCATTGTCTACTGAAAAGCCGCCTCAGATTCATTGAACTAACATATCTCCTATGTAGGGTACAGCGGATAGTAGATTTGTAATTACTGTGGCGCCTCAGAAGGATATTTGTCCTCATGGGAGCACGTAGCCAACGAAGGCTGTTATTATAACTAATAGTAGAAGGACCACGCCAATGTTTCAAGTTTCTTTGTATAGGTAGGATCCATAATATAGGCCTCGGGCAATATGTATATAAATACAGATGAAGAAGAATGATGCTCCGTTTGCGTGTATGTTGCGGATTAGTCAGCCGTAGTTTACGTCTCGGCAGATATGGGTTACTGATGAAAATGCAGTTGAAATGTCGGAGGTGTAGTGTATAGCTAGGAATAGTCCGGTTAAAATTTGGGTAATTAAACACAGTCCTAGAAGTGACCCAAAGTTTCATCATGCTGAAATGTTGGACGGTGCTGGTAGATCAACTAGTGCGTCGTTAGCAATTTTAATGAGGGGGTGTGTTTTTCGCAGGCTTGCCATTATGGTTCTTGTAGTTGAATAACAACGGTGGTTCTTCAAGTCATTGGTCTCGGTTAAAGTCTGAGCAAGAATTATGACCTATTTTATGTTTTTATTATTAATGGCTTTGGTTGTAGGTTTAGTTGCTGTTGCTTCTAATCCTACACCTTATTTTGCTGCTCTTGGGTTGGTGGTTGCAGCTGGGGTTGGGTGTGGAGTTTTAGTTGGCCATGGAGGTTCTTTTTTGTCGTTGGTTCTTTTTTTAATTTACCTGGGGGGGATGCTTGTGGTTTTTGCTTATTCAGCAGCTTTGGCTGCTGAGCCGTTCCCGGAGGCTTGGGGTAGTCGCTCTGTACTAGGATATGTTTTGGTTTATTTACTTGGAGTTGGTTTAGCAGCAGGGATTTTTTGAGGGGGTTGGTATGAGGGTTCTTGAGTCGTAGTGGACGGGTTAAAAGAGTTTTCTGTTCTGCGGGGCGATATTAGTGGTGTAGCTGTTATATATTCGTCTGGTGGGGGGATGTTAGTTATTTGTGCTTGGGTGCTGCTTTTAACTCTGTTGGTTGTGCTGGAGCTTACTCGTGGGCTAAGTCGTGGAACTCTTCGGGCGGTTTAAAGGAGGACTGGGATGGTGGCTAAAATTAAGGTTAGGAGGAAAATGGTTAGGTAGGTTTTGATTATTCCTCGTGTGATGTCATTTGTAACCTTTGCTATAATTGTTTGGGTTAGTGCTAGGCCTTTTGGTCCGATGGTTTCGAGTCATGTTTTATCGAGTTGGGTGGCGGCTGATTGTCCCAGGGTAAGTTTAAGTTTTGGGAGGAGTCGGTGGGTAATTGCTGGGAAGAATCCTAGTATGTTAGAGAAGTGGTGCATAGAGGTTACCGGAATAATTTTCACTTGTTTGCTGGTTATGTTAGCCAGGTCTATGGCCACTAATAGGCCTGCAACGGTTACTATTAGGGCCGCTATTTTAAGGGTGGTTGGTATTGTTATGATTGGTGTTTTAATTGGTAGGAAGTTGTGGGTAATAATAAATCCTGCAATAATACTTCCTCAGGCGAGTCGTTTAATAGAATTGATTACTAGTGGGCTGTTTTCGTTAATAGGGGACATGGGCAGGAATCGTGGAGTTCCCATAATTACGAAGTATACTAATCGAAAGCTGTATACTGCGGTGAATGATGTGGCGATTAGTGTGAGGATTAGGGCTCAGGCGTTTAGGTATGAGGTGTTTAGGGCTTCAATAATTGCATCTTTTGAGAAGAATCCTGCTAGGAATGGGGTTCCAGTTAAGGCTAAGCTACCGATAGTAAAATAAGTTGAGGTGGCAGGCATAATATTAAATAAGCCTCCTATTTTTCGGATATCCTGCTCGTCGTTTAGGCTGTGAATAATTGACCCCGAGCATAGAAATAGTATGGCCTTGAAGAAAGCGTGTGTACAAATGTGAAGGAATGCTAGTTGTGGTTGATTTAGTCCAATTGTAACCATTATTAGGCCTAGTTGACTGGATGTTGAAAAAGCTACAATTTTTTTAATATCATTTTGGGTTAAGGCACAGGTGGCTGTAAATAGCGAGGTTAGTGCTCCTAGGCAGAGGCAAATTGTTAGTGCTAGTTGGTTATTTTCTATAAGTGGGTGTAGGCGGATTAGTAGGAAAATTCCTGCAACAACTATGGTGCTTGAGTGGAGTAGGGCGGATACTGGCGTGGGACCTTCTATGGCGGATGGAAGTCATGGATGAAGACCAAATTGGGCTGATTTTCCTGTGGCCGCTAGGGCGAGCCCTATCAGGGGGATTGTTATATCAAAGTTCTTTGATAAGGTAAAGATTTGTTGGATTTCTCAGGAGTTGAGATTTATTGCGAATCAGGCCATGGTTATGATTAGTCCAATGTCTCCTACTCGGTTATAAATGACGGCTTGGAGAGCTGCTGTATTAGCATCTGCTCGTCCGTGCCATCATCCGATAAGTAAAAATGATATAATACCCACCCCCTCTCAGCCGATAAATAGCTGGAACATGTTGTTAGCTGTAACTAGAATAATTATGGCTACTAGGAATGTAAGTAAATACTTAAAGAAACGATTGATATTGGGGTCGGAGTGCATGTATCATAGTGCGAATTCCAGGATTGATCAGGTGACGTATAGGGCAATTGGAACGAAGATTAGTGAGTAGTGGTCAAATTTAAAGCTGATGTTAATGTCAAATGTTTGGGTATTTATTCAGTGTCAGTTTGTGATAATGCCTTCTGTTTTTAGGTTTAGGAAGATTATGAGTGGTAGGAGGCTGATGAAAAATGCGGAGCTGACAGCAGTTTTGGTTATTTCTGCTAGTTTGGATTCTTGCTGGTTGGGGTTCAGTGTGGTAAATAGTGGATATAGTAGAATAAAAAAGATTAGAAGGAGTGATGAGTGTATAATTAGTGCCATTTTAGCTTTCACTTGGATTTGCACCAAGAGTTTTTGGTTCCTAAGACCAACGGATGAACTGTTATCCTTTGAAAGCGTAAGGAAGCCACGGATTTTAACCATGGTGGGTAAGGATTAGCAGTGCTTACTATTTTCTGTACTTCCTTGGTGAGTAAGGGGATTTTAACTCCTATTTTTAGAATCACAATCTAATGTTTTGGTTAAACTATACTTACAGTAGCATCATCCTCATATGAGTTCTGGTTTTGTTACTAGGAGGATGACCGGAATTAAATGTAAGGTTATTAGGAGATGTTCTCGTGTATGAAATGGTTGGAGCCCTATAATATGGTTTGGTGTTGGACCTCGTTGTGATATAAGAAATATATATAGGGAGTAGCCGGCTGTAATTAGTGTTCCTAGTCCTGTGAGTAAAATAGTTCATGGAGATCAGCTAAATAGGGTTGTGATGATTATGAGTTCACCTATTAGATTAGGTAGGGGTGGTAGTGCTAGGTTGGCAAGATTGGCGATGAATCATCAGACTGCGGTTAGTGGAAAGATTACTTGTAGTCCTCGGGCAAGGATTATTGTTCGGCTGTGTGTTCGTTCATATGCTGTATTAGCTAAGCAAAACAGTGCTGAGGACACTAATCCATGGGCAATTATTAAGATGATTGCCCCTGAGAACCCTCAGGGTGTTTGAATTAAAATTCCTCCTGCTACCAGTCCTATGTGGCTTACGGATGAATAGGCAATTAGTGATTTTAAGTCTGTTTGTCGTAAACAAATTGAGCCGGTCATAATAATTCCTCAGAGAGCCAGAATAATAAATGGGTAGGCTAGTTCTTTTGATAGGGGGTCTAGTATAACTATTATGCGCATTATTCCGTACCCCCCTAGTTTTAGTAGGACTGCGGCAAGTACTATTGATCCTGCTACTGGGGCCTCTACATGTGCTTTTGGTAATCATAGGTGGACGCCATATAAAGGTATTTTAACAAGGAATGCGATCAAGCAGCCTGCTCATCAAATTATATGGCCCCATGAGTTGAGTTGTAGTGGTTGTGAATATTGGAGTACTAATATTGATAGTGTTCCTGTGGATTGTTGAAGGAGGAGTAAAGCTACTAGAAGAGGGGGGGGCCCTGCTAGGGTATAAAATAGGAAATAAGTCCCTGCGTTTAGGCGTTCAGTTTGATTACCTCAACGGGTAATAATAATTAGGGTTGGAATGAGTGTGGCTTCAAATATAATATAAAATATAATAATTTCTGTGGCACCGAATGCTATAATTAGGAAGGTTTGTAGCGAAGCAAGCAGTATGATGTAGGAGCGTTGCCGGCTGATTGGTTCCGGGTTAATGTGGTTTTGGCTGGCTAAAATTATTAATGGTAGTAATCAGCACGTTAATACAAGTAGAGGGGTTGATAGTGGGTCTGTGGCCATATATGTATTGGAAGAGGCCCATCCGGTTTCCGATGTTATTTTTAGTCAGGTTAAGCTGATGAAGGCAATTAAAAGGCTGTGTGCTGTGGTGGTAGTTCATAATCATTTGGGGGAGGCTAGTCAAATTGTTGGAAATAGCATGATTGTGGGGATTAACACTTTTAGCATTGTAGAAGATTGATGTTTTGTAGGCGGTCAGTTCCGTGGGTGCGGGCTGTGGCGACTAGTAGTGCTAGGCCCGTACTTGCTTCGCAAGCAGAGAAGGCCAGAAGTAATATGGGGGCTGTGGAGAATCCTGTAGATTCAAATTGCAGGGCCCATAGGGCCAATGCAATAAATAGGGATAATATTATTCCCTCTAAACACAGGAGTGCAGAGAGCAGATGTGTACGGTGGAACGCTAGTCCTATTAGTCCTAGAATAAATGCTGAGCTAAAGCTAAAATGTACGGGTGTCATAAGGGGGTCGTGGAATTAAACCACGATTTTCTGAGCCGAAATCAGAGGTCTTATTTTGGACTAACTCCCTATTCTGCTCATTCTAAGCCGCCTTGGGTTCATTCATAAATTAATCCTAGGGTTAGTAGGACTAGGACTGTTGTGGCTCAGAAAAATGTTCCTGTGGGGTTGTGGAGTTGGTCTCCTCAGGGCAGGGGGAGAAGGAGGGCAATTTCTAGGTCGAAGAGAAGAAATAGGATTGCTACTAAGAAGAAGCGTAGGGAGAATGGTAGTCGAGCAGAACCTAGTGGGTCAAATCCGCACTCATAGGGGGATAGTTTTTCTGCATCTGGATTTATCTGTGGCAGTCAAAAAGATACGATTGCTAGGATTGTGGATAGGGCTACTGTAATAACTAGAATGGTTATGATTAAATTCATTATCTTTCCTTGGGGTTTAACCAAGACTGTGTGATTGGAAGTCACTTGTACTAACTTTAATACTAGAAAGATTATGAGCCTCATCAGTAGATAGATACGTAGAGGAATAGTCATACTACGTCAACAAAATGTCAATATCAGGCGGCGGCTTCGAAGCCAAAGTGATGTTCGGATGTAAAGTGGTATTGGATTTGTCGCAGAAGGCAAACTGCCAGGAAAGATGATCCAATGATGACGTGTAGTCCGTGGAATCCTGTAGCTACGAAGAATGTTGAGCCGTAGACCCCGTCTGCAATTGTGAAGGGTGCCTCGTAGTATTCTATAGCTTGGAGGGCGGTAAAATAGAATCCCAGTAAAATAGTTAATGTTAAAGATTGGATGGCTTGTTTTCGTTCTCCTTCTATGATACTGTGGTGGGCTCATGTTACTGTAACCCCTGATGCTAGTAGCACGGCGGTGTTAAGGAGTGGCACTTCGAAGGGGTCTAGGGGAATAATTCCCGTTGGTGGTCAACATCCCCCAAGTTCCGGTGTTGGTGCCAGGCTTGAGTGATAGAAGGCTCAGAAGAATCCGAGGAAAAAGAATACTTCGGAGGTAATAAATAGGATTATTCCATATCGTAGTCCTTTTTGTACGGGGGGCGTATGATGACCTTGGAAGGTTCCTTCTCGGATAATATCGCGTCATCATTGGTATATTGTGAGAAGTAGAAGAATTATTCCTAGAGTTATAAGTGTCGTTGAGTGGAAGTGAAATCAGATTGCTAAGCCGGATGTTATTAGCAGAGCAGCAATGGCTCCGGTTAGGGGTCATGGGCTTGGGTCGACTATATGATAGGCATGTGCTTGGTGGGCCATTAAACGTTTTCTTGCAAGTATAGGCTTAGGAGAAGCACAAATACGTAGGCTTGAATCATTGCTACTGCAACTTCTAGTAATGTTAGCAGGAAGAGCACTGTGGCGGTTAAGATTGCTACTGTGGGTATTATTGGTAGAAGGACAAATACGGCTGTGGCAATAAGTTGAATCAGTAGGTGACCTGCGGTCAGGTTGGCTGTAAGTCGTACTCCTAGGGCTAATGGTCGAATAAATAGACTAATTGTTTCGATAATGATGAGTACTGGGATTAGGGGAATGGGCGTACCTTCTGGCAGTAGGTGTCCTAAAGCGACTGTTGGTTGATTTCGTATTCCAATAATTACTGTAGCAAGTCAGAGTGGCACAGCAAATCCTATATTAAGTGATAGTTGTGTTGTAGGTGTAAAAGTATATGGGAGGAGGCCTAGCATGTTGATAGTAATTAAGAAGATTATTAGAGAGGCTAGTAAAAGTGCCCACTTATGTCCTCCTACATTTAATGGCAACATTAGTTGATTCGTGAATCGGTTAATAAATCACCCCTGGAGTGTGATGAGTCGATTATTAACTCATCGGGATGATGGGGTTGGGTAGAGGATTCAGGGTAGTGTAATTGCAATAGCAATTAGTGGGATACCCAGGTAGGATGGGCTTGCAAATTGATCGAAAAAGCTTGCTATCATGGTCAGTCTCAGGACTCAGTTTTGTGTTTTTCAGCACTTACTGGAGTTGGTTCATTTGGTGAGATGTGGTTTAAAATTTTAGTTGGAATAATGGTTAAGAAGATTAATCAGGAAAATACTAAAATTGCGAATCAAGGGCCGGGGTTTAATTGTGGCATTTCACTAGGGGTGGTCGGGAATCACCAATCTTTGGCTTAAAAGGCCAATGCTTTGTCCAATATTTAGCTTCCTAGCGAGGCGTCTTCTAGTATTAATGAGGATCAGTTTTCGAAGTGTTCTAGTGGGACTGCTTCTACTACGATTGGCATAAAGCTGTGGTTGGCGCCGCAGATTTCTGAGCATTGTCCATAGAATACGCCTGGGCGTGAGGCGATGAAGGCGGTTTGATTCAATCGTCCTGGTACTGCGTCTATTTTTACACCTAAGGATGGGACGGCTCAAGAGTGTAGTACATCTTCAGCGGATACTAATACTCGGACTGGGGACTCTATTGGGACAACTATTCGGTGGTCAGTTTCTAAAAGTCGGAATTGTCCTGGGGTGAGGTCTTGGGTTGGAACTATGTAAGAGTCAAAGCCCAGGTTTTCATAATCTGTATACTCGTAGCTTCAGTATCATTGATGTCCCATTGCTTTAATTGTTAGGTGGGGGTCGTTAATTTCGTCTATAAGGTATAAAATGCGTAAAGAGGGTAGAGCAATTAATACTAAAATAACGGCTGGTAAGATGGTTCATACGATTTCGATTTCTTGGGAGTCTAGAATATATTTGTTAGTAAGCTTAGTTGAAACCATTGCAACAATAATGTATAGTACTAAAGTACTAATTAGGAAAACAATTATTAGTGCGTGGTCGTGGAAGTGTAGAAGTTCTTCTATAACGGGTGATGCCGCGTCTTGGAATCCTAGTTGTGTTGGATGTGCCATTAAGCTTTGGGTTTAAGACATGCAGGGATTTAACCTACGATTTCATCTTGACAAGGTGATGTAATTTGCATTTTACTAATGTCTTTAGAAGGAAGTGACAGAGTGGTTATGTGGCTGGCTTGAAACCAGCATATGGGGGTTCAATTCCTCCCTTTCTCGTTAGTTTGATTGAATTTGTACAAATGCTGGTTCCTCGTATGTGTGATAAGGAGGAGGGCAGCCGTGGAGTCATTCTACATTTGTTATAGTTAATTCTACTGATAGTACTTCTCGCTTGGCGGCGAAGGCTTCTCATAGAATAAATAGGAACATAATTACTGCTACTAAAGAGATTAATGATCCAATAGAAGATACTGTGTTTCAGAGTGCATAGGCATCCGGGTAGTCGGAATATCGTCGGGGCATACCTGCTAGGCCTAGGAAATGTTGGGGGAAGAATGTGAGGTTAACTCCAATAAATATTACTGCGAAGTGGATTTTTGTTCAGGTGCTGTGCAGGGTATATCCTGTTAGCAGGGGGAATCAGTGCACAAAGGCTGCTATAATAGCAAATACAGCGCCCATTGATAGTACGTAATGGAAATGGGCGACTACATAATATGTATCATGTAATACAATGTCAAGTGATGAATTGGATAGAACGATTCCTGTAAGTCCCCCCACTGTAAATAGGAAGATGAACCCAAGGGCTCATAGTATTGGAGTTTCTCATTTGATTGATCCACCATGGAGGGTGGCTAATCAGCTAAATACTTTTACACCTGTTGGAATGGCAATAATTATTGTTGCAGATGTAAAGTATGCACGGGTGTCTACGTCTATCCCGACGGTAAACATATGGTGGGCTCATACAATAAAGCCTAGGAGGCCAATGGCTATTATGGCTCAAACCATTCCTATGTAGCCGAATGGTTCTTTTTTACCTGAATAGTAGGCTACAACATGGGAAATAATACCAAATCCTGGGAGAATTAGAATATAGACTTCTGGGTGACCGAAGAATCAGAATAGATGTTGGTAAAGAATTGGGTCTCCTCCCCCTGCTGGGTCAAAGAATGTGGTGTTGAGGTTTCGATCTGTTAGAAGCATTGTGATTCCAGCGGCTAAGACGGGCAGTGATAGAAGAAGTAACACAGCGGTTACAAGCACGGATCAGACGAATAAAGGTGTTTGGTATTGGGAGATGGCTGGGGGTTTTATATTAATGGTTGTAGTAATGAAATTGATGGCCCCTAGAATTGATGATACACCTGCTAGATGTAGAGAAAAAATTGTCAGGTCTACTGATGCTCCTGCGTGGGCTAGATTACCTGCGAGGGGCGGATATACTGTTCATCCTGTCCCGGCCCCAGCTTCAACACCAGAAGAGGCCAGGAGTAGCAGGAATGATGGGGGCAGGAGTCAGAAGCTTATATTATTTATTCGTGGGAATGCTATGTCTGGGGCTCCAATTATTAGTGGTACAAGTCAGTTTCCAAATCCTCCAATAAGGATGGGCATTACTATAAAGAAAATTATTACAAAGGCGTGAGCAGTAACGATAACATTGTAGATTTGGTCGTCGCCTAGGAGAGACCCGGGTTGGCTTAGTTCGGCTCGGATGAGGAGGCTTAAAGCGGTTCCTACTATTCCGGCTCAGGCACCAAATACGAGATAAAGGGTACCAATGTCTTTGTGGTTGGTAGAGAAGAATCAGCGCGTGATTGCCACAGGTAGGGTGGCCGAGTGTTTAGGCGGTGGGTTGTAGCCCCGAAGACAGAGGTTTAAGTCCTCTCCCTACCACAGCCTCGTGGTGAAGAACACATTGGATTGCAAATCCGAAGACGTAGATTAATACTCTACCGGGGCTTTTCCCGCCTTGCTGGGTCAAACGGCGGGAAAAGTAGATGGATGCTCGCTGGCTTGAGCGCTTAGCTGTTAACTAAGAGTTTGTAGGATCGAGGCCTTCCCATCTAGTAAGGCTTTAGTTTAATAAAAATGTCTGATTTGCAATCAGGAGATGCAAGTTAATCTCTTGTAGGTCTTAGTCAGGGACTAGAAGATTTTCACTTCTACTTAAAGCTTTGAAAGGCTTTTGGTCTTATGTTATCCTAAGTCCCTAGGTGGTTAGTATTATAATGGTTGGGGTTACGGGTAGGAGTCCTAGGGCAATAATGGTAAATAGGGCTAGGGGTAGGGAGGCTTGCGTTGTTTGTGTTCGTCAGGGGGTAGTTGAGTTGGTTGTGTTGGGGGAAATGGTTAATGTTATTGCGTAACACAGTCGTAGATAAAAATATAGACTAATCAGGGCGGCCAGGGCTATGGTTGTGGCGATAAGGGGGAGGTCTTGCTTTGTTAACTCTTGCAGAATTAGTCATTTTGGCAGGAAGCCTGTGAGAGGGGGGAGACCCCCTAGAGAAAGTAATACCAGGGCGGTGGTAGATGCCAGGACAGGGGTTTTTGACCAGGTTGTTGCGAGTATATTAATTTTGGTGGTGAAGGATATTTTGAGGGTAAGGAACGCTGCGGATGTTATAATAATATATGTTCCTAGTGCAACTAGGGTTAGTTGGGGCGCGTATTGAATAATAATAATTATTCACCCTATATGTGCGATCGAGGAGTATGCTAGAATTTTTCGTAGCTGGGTCTGGTTTAGTCCTCCTCATCCTCCCACTAGTGTGGATGTAACCCCTAATAGGGTTAGTAATAGGGGGTCTACGGTTTGTGCTGTCTGAATAATTAGTGCAAATGGGGCGAGTTTTTGTCAAGTGGATAGGATTAGTCCTGTTAGTAGATCCAGCCCTTGGAGAACCTCTGGTATTCAGAAGTGTATTGGTGCGAGTCCAATTTTGAGTGCGAGGGCAGTTATAAATATTGTGCTGGCAATAGGATTTGATAAGTCATTAATACTTCATTCACCTGTTATTCATGCATTTGTCGTGCTTGCGAATAAAATTATTGCTGCTGCGGTGGCTTGTGTTAAAAAATACTTCGTGGTTGCCTCTACTGCACGGGGGTGGTGGTGTTGTGCTATTAGTGGGGTAATTGCTAGGGTATTAATTTCTAGGCCCATTCAAGCGAGTAGTCAGTGAGAGCTGGCAAAGGTTAAGGTGGTTCCTAGTCCTAGGCTGGATAGTAGGATTGCAAGTACGTATGGGTTCATTGGCGGAGGAGGGACTTTAACCGTCATGTTCGGGGTATGGGCCCGAAAGCTTTATTAGCTGACCCCGCCTTAGAAAGTGGTGTAAAGGAAGCACCAAGAGTTTTGATCTCTTGAGTATGGGTTCAATTCCCTTCTTTCTAGGAACTGAGGGGGTTTTAACCCCTATAAGTCACTCTATCAAAGTGGTCCTTGGGCATTCAGGCACAGTTCCTTAATTATAGTTGTGGAGGGAGCCCTGCTAGTGCAATAGGCAGGGCGGTGTGTCATAGCACGAAGGCGAGTGTTAAAGGGAGGAAGTTTTTTCAGACTAGATGTATTAGCTGGTCATATCGGAATCGTGGGTAGGAGGCTCGTACTCATAGGAATAGAATTGATAGTAATGCGGCTTTAGCTATGAGGTTAATTGTTGTAAGTTCAGGAATGTTTGGAATGTGTGAGGCTCCTAGGAATAGTACGGCTGACAGGGTATTTATTAGTAGAATGTTAGCATATTCAGCTAGAAAAAACAGGGCGAATGGTCCTCCTGCATATTCTACGTTGAAACCAGAAACTAATTCTGATTCCCCCTCTGTTAGGTCAAATGGTGCTCGGTTTGTTTCGGCCAATGTTGAAATATATCATATTGCGGCGAGAGGTCAGGCGGGAATAAGTAGTCAGATGCTTTCTTGGGTAGTGTTAAATGTTTGTAGGGTGTATCCTCCTGAAAAGATAATTACTGATAGGAGGATAAGTCCTAGGCTTACTTCATAGGAAATCGTTTGTGCTACGGCCCGTAGGGCTCCAATTAGTGCATACTTTGAATTTGATGCTCAGCCTGATCCTAGAATTGAATATACTGCAAGGCTTGATAGGGCTAGAATAAACAAGATACCCAGGTTTAGGTCAGTTACTGGATGGGGCATAGGTATTGGTGCTCACAGGGTCATGGCCAGGGTAAGTGCTAGTATTGGAGTGGCTAAAAATAGAAATGGGGATGATGTAGATGGACGGACTGGTTCTTTAATAAATAACTTTACTCCGTCTGCAATAGGTTGTAGTAGCCCGTAAGGTCCTACTACGTTAGGTCCTTTTCGTAGTTGCATATATCCTAGCACCTTCCGTTCAATTAATGTTAGGAAGGCTACTGCTAGGAGAACAGGTACAATATAGGCTAGGGGATTAATTAGGTGGGTTATTAAAATGTTTAGCATAAACTGGGAAGAGGATTTGAACCTCTGGTTAAGAGGGCTTAGGCCTCTCGCAATTTACCATGCTCTGCCACCCCAGTATGTCCTTATTTTGGCCAGCTGGGATTTTGGCTCTCCCTTTGCTTTATTTATTTGTCTTCATAAATTAGGGGTGGGGCGTGCTTTGGGTATGGGCCCCTCTTTTCCGATCCTTTCGTACTAGGAAAAGTAGCGTTACAGATAGAAACTGACCTGGATTGCTCCGGTCTGAACTCAGATCACGTAGGACTTTAATCGTTGAACAAACGAACCCTTAATAGCGGCTGCACCATTAGGATGTCCTGATCCAACATCGAGGTCGTAAACCCCCTCGTCGATATGGACTCTGGGAGAGGATTGCGCTGTTATCCCTAGGGTAACTTGGTTCGTTGATCGGCCTTGTGGCCGGATCATGTTTGGTCAGATGTTCTGTGGCTTAGAGATGTCTCTCTTAGCTTTAGGGGTTTACCCCAGTCCGCTTGGAGGCTTCTTTTTCCTCCGTGGTCGCCCCAACCGAAGGTAAAATTTCATATTCCGCAAGGTTTATTGCTTTTTATGGAGTTGCTTGACGTGGTTGAATTTTGTACCTTAAGCTCCAAAGGGTCTTCTCGTCTTGTAGTATTATGTCCGCTTCTGCACGGGCAGATCAATTTCACTGACTTGAAAAGGGAGACAGTTAAGCCCTCGTTTAGCCATTCATACAGGTCTCTATTTAAAAGACAAGTGATTGCGCTACCTTTGCACGGTCAAAATACCGCGGCCGTTGAACTTGTAGTCACTGGGCAGGCTGGACCTCTTATACATGGTTATGTTGCAGGAGGCGATGTTTTTGGTAAACAGGCGAGGCTTGTGTTTGCCGAGTTCCTTCCTTTTCTTTTAGTCTTTCCTATAAATAGCACTCCAGTGTGGGGGTAACGATTGTTGAGTTGTGGGGTTTTCTTGATTTTTTTATGGTTCACATTGCTCTCTTGGGTTGAGTTCGTTAGTTGCCAATGGTTGGTCCGGTTTGGCTTACACTTGTGCTTGGAGAAGGGCGGGCCTTCTTGTTACTCATTTTAGCATAATTTCTTCCATGGGGGCATGGACTAGCCTAATAGTAGTTAGGGGAATAAGATTTTTTATCAGAATAATAAATTTCTCTCTGTCTGAGCTTTAACGCTTTCTATTTAGGTGGCTGCCTTTAGGCCCACTAGAACAGTATATTTTATATATTATGATCTTTATCCTCCTGGATAAGGTTGTATCCTTTATTAAAGGGGCTGTACCCCCTTTAACTAACTCTCGTGTTTTTCTCTTGATATCTTGATTAGTGCTTATTTGATTTGAGGTGTACGAGGCTGAACTTCTATTCATTTCTTAGGCAACCAGCTATCACCAGGTTCGGTAGGTCTGTCACTTCTACCCGGAGCTCTTCCCACTCTTTTGCCACAGAGACGGGTTGGCCCTTAATAGGCTGTCTCGGGGTAGCTCACCTGGTTTCGGGGTTTCAAACTAAAGGTCTCTTTGCTTGTGTTTACTGGCTAAATCATGATGCAAAAGGTACAAGGCTTAGTCTTTGCTTTTTAGTGCTTGTATGGGTTATTTCATTTCTCTTTCAGCTTTCCCTTGCGGTACTATTTCTATTGCTTTGGTTGAACCTTTTCTGTCGCCCATACTCAGGTAAAAGAATGGTTTAGTTTTTGGTGTTCGTTCTTTTTTATTTTATTTATATTGTTTGGTTAAATTGGTGGATAAGCTAGCTGTTTGGCTCAGGGTGATCCAATTTGCATGGATGTCTTCTCGGTGTAAGTGAGATGCTTGACTGACTCAGCCACGCCCTGGGTTTGATCCAAGTGCACCTTCCGGTACACTTACCGTGTTACGACTTGCCTCCCCTTGTCAGTGCTAATTTATTAAGTATTTTTGGTGCGTTTTGACAGGGGAGAGTGACGGGCGGTGTGTACGCGTCTCAGAGCCGGGTTCAAAAGGACACTCTATTTCCTTTTTACTACTAAATCCTCCTTCAAGCATTATTTCATGTTGCATGTTCGTAATATTCTATTATAGAAAATGTAGCCCATTTCTTTCCACTTCATGCGCTACACCTCGACCTGACGTTCTGGGTTGTGCCCATTTTGCTTACTTTTATTGCCTTCACAGGGTAAGCTGACGACGGCGGTATATAGGCTGGGGTGGCTAGGAGTGGTGAGGTTTAACGGGGATTATCGGTTCTAGAACAGGCTCCTCTAGGGGGGTCTGAGACACCGTCAGGTCCTTTGGGTTTTAAGCTAATGCTCGTAGTACCCTGGCGGACATCTTATTGTAGTTGGATGTCTAAGTTTATGGCTGAGCATAGTGGGGTATCTAATCCCAGTTTGTTTCTCAGCTTTCGTGGGGTCAGGTGGGGTTGCTAAAGCTACTTTCGTGTTGGGGCTTCGGACACCTAGAAGCGTATGACGGCCAAAGGGCCATTTGGCTTTATTTTGCTTGATCCTTAACCACCCTTTACGCCGTTATATGGTCAACTGGGGCCTCTCGTCTAACCGCGGTGGCTGGCACGAGTTTTACCGGCCCTCTTAACACTAACTGAGTCAAGTTTTCACTTATGGCTTAATGTTTATCACTGCTGAATTCCCTTGGGGGTGTGGCCAGGCCAGGCGTCTTGGGCTAAAAATTTGTGCCTGATGCCCGCTCCTCGTCCCCGGGCAGGGGATTGAGGGCATACTCACTGGGTTGCGGAGACTTGCATGTGTAAGTTGAGTTAGAGCTGATAATAAGGTCGGGACCATGCCTTTATGCATGCGGAGTTTTTTAGGACTCATCTTAGCATCTTCAGTGCTATGCTTTGTATTAAGCTACGCTAGC